TGAACCAATTCCGGGAATTCCGTATTCAAGTCAATGATGCATTACATTAATTATATTCATAAAATTTTTTATAAAATAATAAAAATCTCAAAATATTTAATTCTATTTTTTTCTTATTTCTTATTATTTTTTTCTTATTTCTTATTAATTTAATAAAAAAATAAAGTAAAAGCGGGTAGCGGGAATCGAACCCGCATCGTTAGCTTGGAAGGCTAGGGGTTATAGTCGACGTTGATTCATCATTTTTAACGTCTCTAATTCAAAACTGAACGTGAAACTTTGGTTTCATTCGGCTCCTTTATGGAAGATGTATAAATTCCTATATTAAGACATGAACGAAAAAAAAAATTCCACCCATAACATCTATGTCAGCTTTTCTGTCTGAATGTATTCAGAACAACCCGCTTTCTAGACGATCCCTATAGAAAAGAGGGGGATTATATTATAACAACCTTTCTAGTTACTTCGTTCTCTATTTCTATGTGAGAGAATCCTTAGGAAAAGCATTTTGTTTCTACCGAGCTAAAAAAATTTGTCGATGTCTCTAGTAAACCAAAGTCATTGTTTAATAGCCATTTTGCTTCAATTTCCGTAATACAAATTCCAAATTAAAGATTTAGTTACGATTAGAAAGCCACTTTCTATCTTTATCCATGGATCCTTTACTCATACTTATTCAATTAGAAGTATTGATCTAATAAAAAAAAAAATTATGTTTCGTAATCTCATAATCCAATTTTTCAATTTTTAATTGATTCTTGGATACAAATCACGAGAATGTATATTCTTCCTCGAATTTTTCATTGAGAGGTAAAGGATTAAATCCTTTTAAGAAATAAAGTTTTTGGTCGGAATGAAATATTAATCAAACCGAAAGACCCCTTAACTATATAAAGGATTATAGAACGAATCACACTTTTACCACTAAACTATACCCGCTACAATCCGATTATTGTATATAAATGAACCTTTTGTCGAACAAGAAAATGGGTCGTAATAAAAAGTTAAAAGAGTAAAAAGAAAGGATAGGATCATAAAATAATCATGAAAATTAGAGCGTTTACGTGTTGTATCAGAGAACCCAATGAGATTCGGAAAAGAGAATTCATTAAATTTCAATAACTAAAACTAAATAACAAGTGTTTTTTTGCCGGAGGTTTTTGACCTAGACGTCTCGACAAAACTACTTAAGCCATAACATACATGAAAATGTATTGTGCAAGAATCCACAGCTCCCTTTTTGTTATTTATTTACTTTACTAAAATAAAAGGAATAAAGAAAATAAAGAATAAATATAAAAAATTAAGAATTAAGATAAGAAACGACACTTTGATTCGATATCATTTGATTCTATATCATAGAAATCAAAAGAGTTTTTATGTTTCCAATCGTAATAACAAGCAAGTATTTTAGTTTTCAAATAAAAAAAAATTATTTATGATTCGTTGGAACAATAAATGGCGGGCCCGGCCTGGTCAGTACTTAGCCGGGCCGTGGAACTAAAAAGCACTCTCGGATGAAAAAAAATATTATGAAGGGCTCTTTCAATCCTTATTTTTTATAATGTAACATAGTATTATCCTTTTTCAATTGGGAGGAGAGATGGCTGAGTGGACTAAAGCGTCGGATTGCTAATCCGTTGTACGAGTTTTTCGTACCGAGGGTTCGAATCCCTCTCTTTCCGTTTTTGTTGATGACTTGGTATTTTCTTTCGAATTTTTCGCGAGCTCTTTTTATTTTTAATAGTTAAAAATGTGTAATAGATAAAATCCTACTAAGAACATTTTAAAATCAATCAAGGAAAACAAAAACCTTATCTTTTATTCTTCACGTCCAGGATTACGTCCTGGATCATTAGACAGGAATCCGAAAATAAAGAGAGAAACAAAGAATATCACTACCGTGTAAACAAATAGTTTGAGAGTAAGCATTACATAATCTCCAAGATTTTTTTTAGTAAAAAAGAGAATAGATTCTCCGTTTTTATACCGCATACCCTACTATTTTGATTTTTTATTTTGACACCAAGAAATAAAGTGGGGTGATCCAGATTTTTCGCGGTTGTACAAGAATTTCAATATTTGAATTGAGGGTGTAAGACTTATCTGATCTTATCAATTCTTTTCTTTGAATTTTTTTTTTTTCAATAAATCATGAATTTGTCTAGACATTATTAAATTAAAGATATCATCGAAAACTTACAGCAGCTTGCCAAACAAAGGCTAAGAGAAAAAAAAACAGGGGTATTACTGGCATAAAATCTACGATTGGATTTAAAAAAGCGTAGGCCTCGGGCAATTTGGCGACGAAAAAACTACTTGAATAAAGAGCAGAATTAAGACAGATACAGATCAAACTAAATATATTAAGCATAACAAACATTTTGTTCTTGAGGATAATTGTATTTTATTTATTTTGATTGAGTTATTAATAAATTGAGTTTTTTATTATTTTATTATTATAAATATGTTATTATTCATAGAAAAGAAAAATGAATAAAAAGAAAATAAGATAGACCAAAAAACTTTCTTTGATTTGAACTCACCCAATCAAAAATCCTTCAATTCTCAAATCAAAAGAGAATAGAATAAACCATACTTTCATACAATATCTTAATTGAATTATATGTAATGATCAATAAATTCTGTTTAATTCTACGTCTACATGTATAAAAATTCTAGTAATCTATTTTATAGATAATAGATATTTAGACTTGAGTTGACGAACAACCAGTACCAATATTAGTGTTTATTAGTGTCGACTAGAAATGGGGCGTGGCCAAGTGGTAAGGCAACGGGTTTTGGTCCCGCTATTCGGAGGTTCGAATCCTTCCGTCCCAGAACATACCTGACCCACGATCATTTTATTAATCTATAATAAAAAATAAAATATATATCTATTAAAATATATATCTATATCATAATCTATATCATAATAAAATATATCAAAATAAAGATTATCTTTTCGACCAGTCTTCCGTTTAAGAGTATAATATTGTTATAGAATGTGATTCTTATTTCTTTTTTTTTTTTTTATTATTAATCATATCTTTTTCACAAATTTAATCGAGTTCAAATAACACGCATATGAAACGAAATTTTGATTTGTTAAATATTACTGATTTTACAATATGAAATACGAAAAAATAACAACCTAAATCTTCAATCTTTCCTTACATCAGTCTTTTTTTTTTTATTAATCATTGATGGTTTAATCCAATATGGATTTATCTTTCTCTTAATGATGATAAAAAGCGAATGGTACTTACTGTAAAACCTTATGCAAATAATGATATAGGGTAGGAAACTATTCAATCAATTAAATCTTTTTAATGATTTCTTATGAGTTCTTGGTACTCTAAGAAGTGTGAAATTGTTGAATTTATCCTATCACGTTACTTGAAGATAGAGATTCAAAATAACTTGTTTATTCGTGTTTATTTATTCATGTTATGTTAGTTATAATTAAAAAAAAAATTATAAACAATGGGGTTAAATTAATTGAATTCTTGTTGAGACTTCGTCATACATTATCCATTCTTCATATAGAAGAAAAAAGTATAGATTATTATGTACCGACCGAACCGATGATTATTCACGATTCCATAATTGAATCAATTACATACTGGTTCCAAACTGAAGGAATGTTATGGTAAAACTTCGTTTAAAACGATGTGGCAGAAAGCAACGTGCGACTTGAAGGACATGATCAGCTGTGGATTCTTACATCCACCACTTTTTTATATTATATAGGAACGAAAGTGCTCTTGGCTCGACATCATTTGTTCTGTTCCACTGGAACCCTCATTTTTGAGAGTGTTGCCATGTAAATAGTACACGATGGAGCTCGAGTAGAACGTATTGATTAATTTCTCAAGGGCAAGAATCTAAGGTTAGTATCGATCAATAAATTGGAACAACTTCGTAAGTATATTTTAGATATATAAATCTAAAGGATCCAATTCGATAAAATTTAAAAGTTAATTTTGTTGGAATTGGTAAAACTCTTTTGATCAAATCAAAAGTAAAGTGTATTACGTAGGAATCAACCATTCATACGATTCTTTGATAGAAAGAAATCACAAAAAATGGTATGTTGCTGCCGTTTTGAAACGATTTAAAGATCACCGAAGTAATGTCTAAACCCAATGATTCAAGGCAAAGATAAAGATCCTGGAACAAGGAAATACCGTTTTCAATTGTCTCAACAACCAGATCATATTTAAGAATCAAAATAGATTCTAAAGGAGACAGACAAAAAGGGTTAGAGACCACTCAATAAATTTAATACCTAAAAGGTTTCTTTTGAGTTATTTGAGAGTTATTCAACTTGAGTTATGAGGATACAAATAATTTTTTTTTTTTGGGGGGGGGGGGGAGACTAAGAAAAAGTATTTAAACTAAAATCAATAATATAATGAATTTGATGATTTTATGGATCTATTTGTTATTATGATTCTATACATAGACATAATTTAGAATTTTCTCGAGCCGTACGAGGAGAAAACTTCTTATACGTTTCTAGGGGGGGGGGAGTATTGTTCATCTATCCCAATGAGCCATTTATCGAATCGTTGCAATTGATGTTCGATCCCGACGAGAGGGAAGAGATCTTCGTAAAGTGGGTTTTTATGACCCGATAAAGAATCAAATCTATTTAAATGTTCCTGCTATTCTATATTTCCTTGAAAAAGGTGCTCAACCTACAGGAACTGTTCATGATATTTCAAAAAGGGCGGGGGTTTTTACGGAACTTCGCCCTAATCAACAAATAAAATTCAATTAATGAAATAAAAAAAATGTGGATGATTTGTATATAGCCTTGTATAACCTTTTTGTTTCTTTGCTATTTCCTCTTTTGTTCTATTTATATCATACTAAATTTATTATTGTTACTATAAAATATAAAAGAGTGTCTTTTATAACGACAAAAATCTATTTATATTTTATTGATATAAATTTTATTGATATATATAAAATAGATAGAAAAAGATTAAGTGAATAAATAAATGAAGTAATCGGGTCTATAAATATAAAATTTTGAGATTACTGTCAATGACTTAAGGAACAAATAAAAAAACACAAAGGATTTCACTTGCTTATTTTAGTGAATAAACCTCATTTTTTTACTTAATTTTTTTTTCCACCAATATTGTATCAATGTTGTGTTGTATAGAAATATTATATATAGTGCCAATCCAACACAAGTCCTTAGTTTTTTTTTTTTTTTTCTTATTTTTTCTTATAATTCTAATTGTCTAATTGATTGAAATTGGAATTGTTAGTTAGATTTAGAAATTTTTTTTTCTTTTGTATTCTTTTCTCAACATTCATATTGACAACAGTGTATCAAATAAATATAATCCGATCGTGGATAAAAGGATCCATTTATATCTCCGTCCCATAGCTTTTATTTCATTCAAATAATGGGTTCTTGTATTTTCTGTGATACAAGAAGTCTTTTTTTGATTAAGATTAAACTCAATAAAATCTATATATACTATAGAATTAATGGATGTATTTATAAATATTTTACTTTATCCCTATTTTTATCTGAGAATTTTTTCATCGGATCTGTTCATTTTTATTATGTTCAGAATCTAATCAATTAGAATTTAAAAAATTTGTGCTATTTTAATGTTTTGATTGGTTTGGATTGCGTTGTGCAATTCAATCTTTTTTTTATTGAGATTCCGATTGTATCTACACATTCTAATTATTTTATTTGGGTTGCTAACTCAACGGTAGAGTACTCGGCTTTTAAGTGCGGCTAGCATCTTTTACACATTTGTATGAAGCAAAAGATTCGTCCATACCATCGGTAGAGTTTGTAAGACCACGACTGATCCTGAAAGGAATGAATGGAAAAAGCAGCATGTCGTATCAATGGATAATTCTAAGAATATTTCATTCTTACCGAATAGGTCCAAAACCTTATTAAAATTGTTTGAATTCTTGTCGTGTAATAAAAAAAATGAATTTGGTCGAGTGAATAAATGGGTAGAGCCCTACTACGGTTCCAATTATAGGGAAACAAAAAGTAATGAGCTTCTGTTCTTAATTTTTGAATGATTACCCGATCTAATTAGACGTTAAAAATATATTAGTGCTTAATACGGGAAAAACTTTTCCCATGAGTGGATTATAAATTTCTTATGAGTCCTAATTATTAGCTATTACCCATTATGGGGTAGAGATAAATGTGTAGAAGAAGGCAGTATATTGATAAAGATTTTTCAAAATCAAAAGAGCGATTGGATTGAAAAAATAAAGGACTTCTAACCATCTTGTTACCCTAGAATGAACATAAATCAATTAGATGGAAAAAGAGAGGCTAGAGAGTCTGTTGATGAGTCTTACTTGTTCCGAGGTATTTTCTTACTATAATACCTTGTTTTGACTGTATCGTACTATGTATCATTTGATAACCCAATAAATCACCTATTTCTTTTCTTGTTCACATTAAAAATGGAAGAATTTCAAGGATATTTAGAACTAGATAGATATCAGCAACATGACTTCCTATACCCACTTATCTTTCGGGAGTATATTTATGCACTTGCTCATGATCATGGTTTAAATAGATCAATTTTGTTGGATAATGGAGGTTATGACACTAAATATAGTTTACTAATTATAAAACGTTTAATTAGTCGAATGTATCAACAGAATCATTTGATAATTTCCGCTAATGATTCTAACCAAAAAAAATTTTTTGGGTACAACAAAAATTTGTATTCTCAAATGATGTCGGAGGGATTTGCAGTCATTGTGGAAATTCCGTTTTCCCTACGATTAGTATCTTCCTTAGAGGCGACAGAAATCGTAAAATCTTATAATTTACGATCAATTCATTCAATATTTCCTTTTTTAGAGGACAAATTCCCACATTTAAATTATGTATCAGATGTACTAATACCCTACCCCATTCATCTGGAAATCTTGGTTCAAACCCTTCGCTATTGGGTGAAAGATCCCTCTTCTTTACATTTATTACGACTCTTTCTTCACGAGTATTATAATTGGAATAGTCTTATTACTCCAAAAAAAATTATTTTTTCAAAAAGTAATCCACGATTATTCTTGCTCCTATATAATTCTCATGTATGTGAATACGAATCCATTTTACTTTTTCTTCGTAATCAATCTTCTCATTTACGATTAACCTCTTCTGGTATCTTTTTTGAGCGAATACATTTCTATGAAAAAAAAAAATATCCTGTAGAAGAAGTCTTCGTTAATGATTTTCCGGCCGCCATCTTATGGTTCTTCAAGGATCCTTTTATGCATTATGTTAGATATCAAGGAAAATCTATTCTGTCTTCGAAGGATACCCCTCTTCTGATGAATAAGTGGAAATATTATCTTGTCAATTTATGGCAATGTCATTCTTATGTGTGGTCTCAACCAGGAAGGATTTATATAAACCAATTATCCAAGCATTCCCTTGATTTTTTGGGTTATTTTTCAAGTATGCGACCAAACCTTTCGGTGGTACGG